GTTTTATAGCTATTTGGCTTCAATTTCCCTTTTACAAAAAAAAATGGAAGATCTAGTTACGATTGGAAATAAACTTTTGTATCTTCATCCATAGATCCTTTACTCATACTCATTCAATTGGAAGAGTTAATCCAATTCAAAAAAATTATGCTTCGCGACTCCATATCCATAATCCAATCTTTTTTATTCAATTTCTAATTGGCCTTTGGATACAAATCGTGAGAATGTGTATTCTTCCTCAAATATGCTATTGAGAGGTAAAGGATTAAACCTTTTTAAGAAATAAAGTTTTTGATCGGAATATGAAAAAAACGGAAAGACCCCTTAACTATTTAAGTTTTTGATAGAACGAATCACACTTTTACCACTAAACTATACCCGCTACATATTTATTATTGTATATGAATGGACCATTTGTCGAACAAAAGAGTGAGGCGTAATCAAGATAGCACCAGAATCATGAAAATTCTAGCGTTGACGCTTCGTCCCGCCGGGGACTTAAATAGGCGAAGAGCAGAAAGCTTACTTAAATAACATAAAAAAAAGTTCTAGTTATATTATACTTTTCTTTTCGTTTGATACGAAGTCATTACTGACAGTCCCGGTCTGAAAGAATCATTGAAGCTGGATCATAGAAAGGATGAAATCTGCATACATGGTTCCTTTTTTTTTCAACTTCTCTTTCAACTGCCAGAGCCAGATCTTACTTATGAATTAAGAATTCGGGTCAATTGGATCTCAATTGTTCAAATAAAGCTTGTCTCTTGAACAAATAAATGAGTTATATTATAACTACGTTTATAAATATGTGTGTTTAATATTTGATATTTTTTTTTTTTTTTTATTTTAATATTTTTTATTGTTTAATATATGTACATATATATGTACATAATAAAAAAATATATATGTTTTTTATTCCAGTTTCTTTTTCCAGTAAGTAATAAATTGATAAAAAGAAAATAAAAAAAAATATATTAATTTAATATTATTAATATTAATTTAATAATATTAATATTAAGTAATAATATTAAGATTAAGTATTAATATAATATTAAGTATTAATAATAAGAAATGACACTTCAACAAGTATTTTTGATTGATATCAAATCATTATTAAATCATTTTATCTATGGAAATACTGGCCTGGCCCGGCCAGTACTTAAACCAGGCCGGGGGAATAAACCTTTCGTACAAAATAAAAGAAGTAGGGTATTTTCTATTGGGGATATCCGTTTCGAATCATTATCTAAATTGAATTCCTGATCAAATTTCTTCTTAAAATTTCTTCTTACTATATATATATATATATTTATCCTATATATATATATTACTTTATTGTTCTTTTTATATATCTTTTTTTCTTTATAATATAAAATTTTTATTTATTTATTATAAATATATATATATATATTTATTTATAATTATAATAAATAAAGAATATAATTTAATAGAATATAAATAAAAGAATATATATATATATATAAAAAAAAAATAGATAAATAAAAAAGGAAAACGAAGGTTTTTATCAATCTTTACTTCATGTGTCACATCACATAAAAAATTTTCCATTTTTAAATGGGGATGGGGAGAGATGGCTGAGTGGACTAAAGCGGCGGATTGCTAATCCGTTGTACGAGTTATTCGTACCGAGGGTTCGAATCCCTCTCTCTCCGCTTCTTCTGATTACTTGAGACTTTCGAATTCGAAGGAATTTCGATCCCTTGATTTTATCATAGGTAAATGTATGGAATACATAAAATCATAAGAAAAAAAATTTAGAAAAAGCAGGAAAAACTAAAAATATCTTTTTTTTATTCCTCACGTCCAGGATTACGCCCTGGATCATTAGATAAAAATCCGAAGATGAAGAGAGAAATAAAGAATATCACTACTGTATAAACGAATAGTTTGAGAGTAAGCATTACACAATCTCCAAGATCTTTTTTTTTTTTGAAAAAGGGAATAGATTACTTATTTTTTACCACATACACTATTTTGTTTTGACATGACACCCCCAACAAAAAAATGAAGTGTTTTTTGAAAAGAAAGTCATTTTCACGAATTTCTTTGGAATAAGATTTTGATTCCTTCGTTATCAAAAATTTCTTGTCATATGATTAGGTATTGTAGGCAACCTAATAAAATCTTTGCTCACTGTAAGGTCAGAACGAGGAAATAAGCTGATCAAAATTCATCGCCGCGGTTATTCAATATACAAAAATTTCTATTTTTGAATCGAGGGTTCATAATGTAAGACTTATCTGGTCTTATCAATTTTTCGAATTTTTATTTATCGAATAAATCATGAATTTAGCAGAGTATTAAATCATCGAAAACTTACAGCAGCTTGCCAAACAAAGGCTAAGAGAAAAAAAAGTACAGGTATGACAGGCATAACATCTACGATTGGATTTAAAAAGGCATAAGCTTCGGGCAATTTGGCGAAGAAAAAACTACTCGAATAAAAGACAGAATTAAGACAGATGCAGATTAAACTAAAGATATTAAGCATAACAAAATTTCGTTCTTGTAGATTAGATAATTTTATTCTGATTGAGTTTTTTTTATAAGGGAAAAAAAAGACAAGTCAAAAAATCTTTCTTTTTCTTCGAACTCTCCCAAATAAAAATCCTTCCTTCCATTCTCAAATGAGAATACAAGGAATTCCATTTTCATACAATATCTTAACTGAATTCTATGTAATGATCAATGAATTTTTTTTATTCTATATCTACATGTGTTGAATCCTAGCAACAATATATTCCCAATGTATTTATTGGGTTGGGATTGACGAATAACCAATACCAATATTAATGTTTATTAGTGTCGAATAGAAATTCGAAATGGGGCGTGGCCAAGCGGTAAGGCAGCGGGTTTTGGTCCCGTTACTCGGAGGTTCGAATCCTTCCGTCCCAGATCGTTTCCATCAGAAACGAAAGATGGGATCACATTGTATCCCACATGAAACATAAAATTGTTAACGAGAACAATCTTTTGTTCTGAATTCTAAGAATGATTCTAAGAATCATATTTTTTCTTTCATTTGGTTTCTCACAAACGTAATCAAGTGTCAAATGTGGGTGGAAATAAATATCTTTTTTTTTTTAATTCAAAAAAGAAATTCTGGGTTTATCATTCACATTCAGGATATGCTCGTACTACTCAATATTCATTTTAAAGTTAGTTACTTATGGAAACTTTATGTTCCATATCTATGAAATGTCAATTCTCACATGAAGCATTCTGAATCGAAATGTGAATGAAAGAAAGGCCTCTTTATTCCCTTACCAAGGGTAAAAAGCCTAAAGTAAATAAATGGGGTATCCCAATTCCACAGTCTATGTGGGGACTAAAGAATAGGGAGTTTTTGGTACTAATTTCATCACTGGTTTTAAAACTTCTAAAGCTGGTGTGGGAAAAAAATAGTAAAAACGAATTGATCTGGACCCCATTTTTTTGTATTTTATCTGGTTCATCTTATATCTTATCCGGTTCAAATGAATAATTGTAAATCAATGTAATGTAGCGATTGGGGGAAATTCGTATATTGCATCTACTTGACTTTATGGAATTGATGGAAAAGAAAAATTCTTGAACCTGAAGTAAAACAAAATCTGTTCTGTATTGTATAAAATAAAAAAGTTTTATTAATAATTGATTTTTTTCCGGGATTGCAAATCTATTAATATTAAAGGTTCCTCTTTTGAGGTTTATAGTTTATTTGTTCGAGAAAAATGGATCCTTCATGATTGATCGTCCCGAACAATCTTTTTAAGATGTAAATAAGTCTTAAGCAAACTTATTTATTCGTCTTTTTTAGAAAAATGTTTCATTCATATGATAGAATATAGAGTTAAATAAATTGGATCCTTGCTGATCCTTCCCCGGATAAATACTTATCTATCCATAGATAGATAGAAAGTATGTACTATTATATACCGGTATACACACACCGGTTGAGCCAATGACTATTCATGATTCCATATTGAATCAATTACATACCGGTTTGAAATAAAATTAGAGGAATGTTATGGTAAAACTTCGTTTGAAACGATGTGGTAGAAAGCAACGTGCGACTTGAAGGACATGATCGGCTGTGGATTCTTACATCCACCATTTTCTATAGGAATGAAGATGTTCTTGGCTCGACATAGTTTGTTCTGCTCTGTTAGGAACCTAATTTGTGTTAGGTTGTAAGTAAATAGTACATGATGGAGCTCGAGCAGAAAGGATTGATTCGTTTATCAGGGGGAAGAATCTAGGGTTAGTAACTATCAATAAGTTAGACCAACTTTGTAAGTATATCCTCATTATATAAATCGAAAGGTTAAAAAAATCGAAAAATCAAAGAAGTTTGAAAAATAAAAAGTAAAATTTTTCAGAATTGGTAAAACTATTTCGATCAAAAGTGTATCACAAGGGAATCCACCATTCATATTCTATTTATATAGTATAGAAAAAAATAACAAAAAACAAAAAGGTATGTTGCTGCTCTTTTGAAAGGAGTAAGGATCACCGAAGTAATGTCTAAACCCAATGATTTCACAAAGCAAAGATAAAGGATTCCGGAACAAGTAAACACTATTTTCAATTGTCTCAACAATTGAATCAGAATGAGGAATAAAAATAGATTCGAGATGAGACAAACAAAAGAGGTTAGAGACGGCTCAATAAATGTCTAAGGGTTTCCCTTCGAACTCTGTCAGAATTACCCAACTTGAGTTATGAGTACGAATGAGATTTCTTTTTTTCTGTAAGGAAGAATAAAAAAACGACTCAAATCATAATCTAATTCATGATTTTATGGATCCATTTGCCATTATATACATATACAGAAATTTAGAATCCTTTTTTCTCGAGCCGTATGAGGAGAAAACCTCCCATACGTTTCTAGGGAGGGCATTGTTTATTTACATCTATTCCAATGAGCCATCTACCGAATCGTTGCAATTGATGTTCGATCCCGAAGAGAAGGAAGAGATCTTAGAAAAGTAGGTTTTTACGATCCGATAAAGAATCAAACTTATTTAAATGTTCCTGTTATTCTATATTTCCTTGAAAAAGGTGCTCAACCTACGGGAACTGTTTGTGATATTTTAAGGAAGGCAGAATTATTTCAAGAAAGAACTTCGATTCGAGTTAATTAAAGTAAAAAAACAAAAAATGAATAAATAAAAAAGGGGGGGTAACTAAGTATCTATCTTTGTGTAATTATTTACACACAATTTGCCTTTTTCTTGCTGTATTCATACTTAATTTACTTTTTTTCTTTGTTTTGTTTGTTGCGGGAATCCACCAACAAACAAGGGGTTAATCTTGCTTATTGTACCTCTATTGATTGAATAAACCCGAGATTTTTTCTTTACTTTACCTCTTTCGTATTTTTTTTCATCCAAATTTCTTATTTATGTTTATGTTGTGCCAATCCAACACAAGTCCTTATTTGATTTACTTAAATTTGTTTTCTTAACATTGGATTCATATTGACAATGGTGCATCGAAGAAATATAATTTGATCGTAGATAAATAGATCCGTTTATCTCCACCCCATATTGGTTTTTTCTTTCCTTCACTTCAGTCAAATGATGGGTTTGCCCTGCCGGATTTACTGGCATACAAGATGTATTTTCTTAACGAAAAAGAAAAGAAAATTGATAAATAAAATGGCGGTTTGTCACAATTTTGACATCTCTATTGGGAATCTGTTGTTGTTTAATCCGATCTGTCCATTTTGGTATTTTGGTGTTTTTAATTGATCAACAAAAACAAATCTTTCTTTTCGATTTGTTCTAGTTCAATGTTTTGACGGGGTCGTGCAGTGCAATTCAATTGATTTTTTTATTTTGACCGTATTTACATATATATCCTATTTATTTTATTTTTATTCGGGTTGCTAACTCAACGGTAGAGTACTCGGCTTTTAAGTGCGACTATGATCTTTTACACATTTGGATGAAGCAAGAGATTCGTCCAGACTATTGGTAGAGTCTATAAGACCACGACTGATCCTCAAAGGTAATGAATGGAAAAAACAGCATGTCGTAATAAAATATTATTATTTTATTATTTAATTTATTATTTAATTAAATATTATTTAATTAAAGTAGAACTTTGAGTTTATCCTTACCGGATCGTTACAATTTTTTTTTTCTTTTTGGAAGTGAAAAAAAAAAAATTCACATTTACAGTTGGGTCTAGTGAATAAATGGATAGAGCCCTATGGCTCTAATTCTGGTGAAATAAAAAGCAACGAGCTTTTGTTCTTAATTTGAATGATTACCCGATCTAATTAGACGTTAAAGATAGATTAGTGCCTGATGCGGGAAAGGGTGGGTTCTTCTGTGAGTGGACCATTGATTTTCTTTCTTTTTTTTTTTTTTATGAATCCTAATTATTCTTTATTATGGATTGGAGACGGATGTGTAGAAGAAACAGTATACTGATAAAGAGAATTTATTCCAAAGTCAAAAGAGCGATCGAGTTGCAAAAATAAAGGATTTTTTACCCTCTTGTAATTATAACGAACATAAACCAATTGGATAGAAAAGGAGAGGAAAAAGATCTGTTGATTGGACTCCCCTGTTTCCTTTGTTTGCGGGATATATATATTTTTCTTACTGTAATTATATACATAATACATATCCTGTTCTGACCATATTGCACTATGTATCATTTGATAACCCAAAAAACGAAATGGGTCCCGCCTCTGGTTCAAGTAGAAATGTAAATGTAAATGGAAGAATTACAAGGATATTTAGAAAAAGATAGATCTCGGCAACAACACTTTCTATATCCGCTTCTCTTTAAGGAGTATATTTACACATTTGCTCATGATCGTGGTTTAAATGGTTCGATTTTTTACGAATCCACGGAAATTTTTGGTTATGACAATAAATCTAGTTCAGTACTTGTGAAACGTTCAATTATTCGAATGTATCAACAGAATTATTTGATTTATTCGGTTAATGATTCTAACCAAAATCGATTCGTTGGGCACAACAATTATTTTGATTTTCATTTTTATTCTCAGATGATATTGGAAGGTTTTGCAGTCATTGTGGAAATTCCATTCTTGCTGCGATTAGTATCTCCCCTCGAAGAAAAAAAAATACCAAAATCTCAAAATTTGAATTTACGATCTATTCATTCAATATTTCCCTTTTTGGAGGACAAATTATCGCATTTAAATTATGTGTCAGATATACTAATACCTTATCCCATCCATCTGAAAATCTTGGTTCAAATCCTTCAATTCTGGATCCAAGATGTTCCTTCTTTACATTTATTGCGATTCTTTCTTCACGAATATCATAATTGGAATAGTCTTATTACTCCGAATAATTCTATTTTTCCTTTTTCACTTTTTTCAAAAGAAAATAAAAGACTATTTCGGTTCCCATATAATTCTTATGTATCTGAATGCGAATTTGTATTAGTTTTTCTTTGTAAACAATCTTCTTATTTACGATTAACATCTTCTGGAGCTTTTCTTGAGCGAAC